ATTTCAATGTGTGAATCGAGGGTTCATACTCTAAAACTTATCTTATTTTAGCAATTGTTATAATTTATTCTCGAGGAAATCGTACTTTTTCTAGGATATTCTTATTTAGGATCTTATCGAAAACTTACAGCAGCCTGCCAAACAAAAGCTAAGAGAAAAAAAAACAAAGGTATGACTGGCATAACATCTACGATTGGATTCAAAAAAGCATAGGCTTCGGGCAATTTGCCGAAGAAAAAACTACTCAAATAAAGGGGCGAATTAATACAAATACAGATCAAACTAACAATATTAAGCATAACAGACATTTTGTTCTTGGAGATAATTGCATTTTGGTTGCATTTTTGATATAAGGAAAAAGAAGGAAAGTCAATAAGGTAGACAAAAAACCCTTCTTTTTCTTTGAATCCACTCAACCAAAACTCCTCCAATTCTCAAAGGAGAATAGAAGAAACCATACTTTCATACAATATCTTAATTGAATTCTATGTAATGATCAATAAATTAAGTTGAGTTCTGTATATATATATCAAAATTTGAGTATTTGAGTACCGGTCTATTCTATTATTCTATAGATATGGAGATATGGGATTTATCTAGATATTTTTTTTTGGCTGGAGTTGACAAACAACCAAAAACAATATTATTGTTTCTTAGTGTCGATTAGAAATTGAAATGGGGCGTGGCCAAGCGGTAAGGCAGCGGGTTTTGGTCTCGCTATTCGGAGGTTCGAATCCTTCCGTCCCAGTACGGATCCGTTTCTCCATTATTCCCATATAAAACCCCATACATATTATAAAAATATAATAAAGGAAGGGGGGATAGCAGTTAATCTAAATTACTTTAAATATCTGTATCTGTTCTAATTTCATTAACAAATCATCACGTCCCGCATTTTACAGTTCATATTCTATATTTATATAAAACATCTATAACAAACAGTGACAACAGTTCAGTAGAGCAGTCTATCTGATAGATAGGATAAACCTTACCTATTTTTTTCTATTTTGATTTTCGTAATCTGATTAAAAGAATCAAAATTCAAATATTAGCTTACATTATTTTTTTATACATCTCATGAAAAAAGGATTTCTTTTTTCTTATTTAGATCTTTGATCTATTTCAAATTTTTATTTGAAATTAGTGACGAGTCAATTCAAAAAGAAAGACTGGTCTTTCTATAAAGAAAGGTGATGCTTATTGTCCAATTTTCTTCAAACCCAATCAAATTAAAGTGAATTAAATAATGATGTTTAATTCAATTTCAATATAGTTAATTTCATTTAGAAATCTTTTTTTTTTTTAATATTAATGATTCCCTTTACGTGGAATCTTTGACAATATTAATGATTCCCTTTACGTGGAATCTTTGACAAAGTAGGAAATCATTTAATTTATCTTATTAAGTCACTTGAAGATTCAAAAACATATTCATTACTTATTCATTTATTTTATATCTTATTCATTTATTTTATATTATTTATATATGATATATGTATATAATATGTAATATATTTACATATATAATATATTTCTAAGAATATATTTCTTTCTATTATCTATATATTCTATTAGTCTGTTAAATATGATATTCTATTAGTCTGTTAAATATGTTAACAGTGTTGTCTTGCTAAGATTTTTTTCAGAAAAATATTGTTTCGTGTATCATATATAGAAGAAAAAGTGCAGATTGCGATGTCTATGGACAGCTGAACCAATGACTATTCATGATTCCATAATTGAATCAATTCCATACCAGTTCCAAATTAGAGGAATGTTATGGTAAAACTCCGTTTGAAACGATGTGGTAGAAAGCAACGTGCGACTTGAAGGATACGACCCATTGTGGGTTTTTACACCCACCATTTTAGATTTGTCTAGAAATGAGGTGCTCTTGGCTCGACATTGTTTGTTCTGTTACACTTGAACCCTTCGTTTTTTGTCGGGGTTGTAAATAGTCCATGATGGAGCTCGAGCCGAAAGTATTAATTCATTTCTTAGGGGCAAGGATCTAGGGTTAATACCAATCAACTGGAACAACTTCGTAAATATATGGAAAATAGAAAGGATCCAATTTGAGCAAGTTTCCAATTCAAAAGCAAAACTTCTTGAAATTAATCCCAATTTTTCGATTCAACGTGTATCATACTAGAATCAACCGTCCATAGGATTCTTTGATAGAAAGAAATAAAAAAGGTATGTTGCTGCCATTTTGAAAAGATTAAGAAACACCGAAGTAATGTCTAAACCCAATGATTAAAAATAAGAATTAAAGGGTTTAAAAACAAGGAAACACCTTTTGTAGTTGTTAATTCTCTCGATAGTCTCAATAATGGGATCCAACTAAAAAATCCAAATAGGATTTGAAATAGTTTAACCGGGATAAACGAAAGGGAGTAAAGACTACTCAATAAAGGAAATTCACTAATGATTGTCCTTTGAACTATTTGAGAGTTATCCGACTTGAGTTATGAGTATGAGCGGTTTTTTTTTTTTCGTT